TATTTTTTTGAAACGAGGTCCTCGGTAACGAGACATATAAAGGCTCCTTTTTGATTCACTTTTATTTGAAAAAAAAATATAAATTCAGACTGAACTCAAGGATCAGAAAAGCAAAACTCAATTTACTAAAGTCCTACAAAACAGAATAAAAGAAATTTTATCAATATTCGGATTTTTTGTATATATAGGAAATGAAAGCGAAGGTTACATTTTCCAATTTTTTCTGTAGAGATCTAATTGTTCTAGTCAACTTTTTTATTCATAGCTATAGCTGCAAGTTACCATGACATAATAGATCGGTGACCAAACATTTAGAGAAAGCGAGAGTAGAGATTTTCAATCATGGAAAGAAAAAAATTGATTAAAGAAAAAGAGCCGGCTATCGGAATCGAACCGATGACCATCGCATTACAAATGCGATGCTCTAACCTCTGAGCTAAGCGGGCGGATATAAGAGCAATAGTGTATAGGAATACAGGAAACTATCGGATCTTGGCTATTACCTAGTGATTCTTCTTCTTTTTTTAATTTATTGATTATTTAAATTTTTTCTATTTATTAGTTATATATTTTAGATTCTATTTAGAAAAAGAAAATAGAAAAGAAAACTATTTAGATATAGATAAATTAGATATCTAAATAGAAATTAAATTTCATATTCATATATATGTGAATATAAAATATCAATATATCAATGAAATTAGGATTTGAAATGAAAAAAAAAGAATGAATATCGACCGTTCCACTATTTCAAAATGCACTGTAAAAATGAAGGAGGAGGAAAGGCACATATATATGTGGGATATATCTATCCATATTGAATTGCGGATACATCAATGATAGAATCAATTTCGTATTGAAACAAATAGGGTTCATCCAATAGAGATGAAATGATAGAATATAGAATAGGGGGTGGCAAAAAAAGAAAATAGCAGCATACACTTTTTCAATATAGGAATCATTACCTAATGAATTCAATAGTGCCAAGATAAATTAAAGAGGTGGATGAAATTATCCTTGTCTCAAAAGAAAGGGGGATATGGCGAAATTGGTAGACGCTACGGACTTGATTGGATTGAGCCTTGGTATGGAAACCTGCTAAGTGATAACTTCCAAATTCAGAGAAACCCTGGAACTAAAAATGGGCAATCCTGAGCCAAATCTTTGTTTTGAGAGAAAAGATGGAAAATGAGAATAAAAGGGATAGGTGCAGAGACTCAATGGAAGCTGTTCTAACGAATGAAATTGACTACGTTACGTTACTAAAATCCTTCTATTGAAATGACAGAAAGGATAACCTTATATACCTAATACGTACGTATACATACTTACATAGCTCTATATATGAAAATATATGAAAATAGAAATCTTCTATATTCTATTATATATTAATTAGAATGATAGAGATCAAAAAATATATGAAAAATTGAAGAGTTATTGTGAATCAATTCCAATTGAAGTTGAAAAAAGAATCGAATTCAAATATTCAGTGATCAAATGATTCATTCCAGAATTTGATAGATCTTTTGAAGATTAATTGGACAAGAATAAAGAGAGAGTCCCATTTTACATGTCAATACCGACAACAATGAAATTTATAGTAAGAGGAAAATCCGTCGAATTTTTAAATCGTGAGGGTTCAAGTCCCTCTATCCCCAATAAAAAGCCCATTTTACTTCCTCACTCTTTATTTATCCTCACCCTCTTTCTTTTTTTTTTTTTCATCAGTGGTTCAGTTTAAACAAAATGAAATATCTTTTTCATTTCATTCACTCTGTTCTTTCACAAATGGATCCGAATCAAAATCCTCGTATCTTCTTCCAATCCAATCTCATTTGTTTTGTATAGTACGATATGAACATATATATATTATGAACATATATATATTATGAACATATATATATTATGAACATATATATATATGTTCAAGGAATTTCCGTTATTGAATCATTCATAGTCCATATCTTTTTCCTGACATTTACAAAGAATGTCTTCTTTTTTAATATCTAAGAAATTCAGGGGCTAGGTCCAATTTGTTAAGATTTTATTTTTTAATTCTTTTCATTGACATAGATATAAGTACTCTGCTAGGATGATGCACGGAAAATGGTCGGGATAGCTCAGTTGGTAGAGCAGAGGACTGAAAATCCTCGTGTCACCAGTTCAAATCTGGTTCCTGACACATGAATAATGTATCGGATAGATATTCATACCTCATACAAATGAAATTAATTCATTTAGACGAGATATTCTTTTCTTTCAAATTTCATATTTTTTTGTCACTCTTGCTCAAGTTACTTTCTGAGGTCCCCATTAAGTGATGTGCGAGGTACAAAGTTCATGGTGCAGAATCATCCTATTGTGCTCATACGAAATGTATATTATATGATATCTTCCCAATTGGGGAATAGCAATGAGAGCCTCTTTTTCTTTTCTTTTTTTATTTTAGACCCTCCACAATACGAATGAAAGTCCAGTTACTCTGTTTCATCTAGAAGGG